AACGAGATAGTGTCTCAAAATGGAATCTGTTCCAAACATATATGCCATGGTTCCTTACTTCGACAGGGTGCAAATATCTCAATTTCACCCTTTTAGATACTCTTTCAGACCCATTGCCGATACTGAGTAGTAGTCAAAAATTTGTATCCATTTTTCATGATATGATGCATGGATCAGATATATCACGGCCAATTCCTCAGAAGATTCTTCCACAATGGACTCTGATAAGTGAGATTTCGAGTCAATGTTTACAGAATCTTCTTCTGTCCGACGAAATGATTCATCGAAATAATGAGTCACCCGTTCCATTGATACGGACACATCTGAGATCAACAAATGCTCGGGAGTTCCTATATTCCATCTTTTTCCTTCTTCTTGTTGCTGGATATCTCGTTTGTATACATCTTCTCTTTGTTTCCCGAGCCTCTAGTGAGTTACAGACAGAGTTAGAAAAGATCAAATCTTTGATGATTCCATCATACATGATGGAATCTCGAAAACTTCTGGATAGGTATCCTACATCTGAAATGAATCCTTTCTGGTTAAAGAATCTCTTTCTAGTTGTTCTGGAACAATTAGGAGATTCTCTGGAAGAAATACGGGGTTCTGCTTCTGGTGGCAACATGCTATTGGGTGGTGGTCCCGCTTATGGGGTCAAATCAATCCGTTCTAAGAAGAAATATTGGAAGATCAATCTCATCGATCTCATACCAAATCCCATCAATCGAATCATTTTTTCGAGAAATACGAGACATCTAAGTCGTACAAGTAAAGAGATCTATTCATTGATAAGAAAAAGAAAAAACGTGAACGGTGATTGGATTGATGAGAAAATCGAATTCTGGGTCGCGAACAGTGATTCGATTGATGATGAAGAAAGAGAATTCTTGGTTCAGTTCTCCACCTTAACGACAGAAAAAAGGATTGATCAAATCCTATTGAGTCTGACTCATAGTGATCATTTAACAAAGAATGACTCTGGTTATCAAATGATTGAACAACCGGGATCAATTTACTTACGATACTTAGTTGACATTCATCAAAAGGATCTAATGAATTATGAGTTCAATAGATCCTGTTTAGCAGAAAGACGGATATTCCTTGCTCATTATCAGACAATCACTTATTCACAAACCTCGTGTGGGGCTGATAGTTTTCATTCCCCTTCCCCATCTCCTCATGGAAAACCCTTTTCGCTCCGCTTAGCCCTATCCCCTTCTAGAGGTATTTTAGTGATAGGTTCTATAGGAACTGGACGATCCTGTTTGGTCAAATACCTAGCGACAAACTCCTATGTTCCTTTCATTACGGTATTTCCGAACAAGTTCCTGGATGACAAGCCTAAAGGTTATCTTCTTGATGATATCGATATTGATGATAGTGACGATATTGATGATAGTGATGATGACCTTGATATTGATACGGAGCTGCTAACTATGACGAATGTGCTAACTATGTATATGACGCCGAAAATAGACCGATTTGATATAACCCTTCAATTCGAATTAGCAAAAGCAATGTCTCCTTGCATAATATGGATTCCAAACATTCATGATCTGCATGTGAATGAGTCGAATTACTTATCCCTCGGTCTATTAGAGAACTATCTCTCCAGAGATTGTGAAAGATGTTCCACTGGAAAGATTCTTGTTATTGCTTCGACTCATATTCCCCAAAAAGTGGATCCCGCTCTAATAGCTCCGAATAAATTCAATACATGCATTAAGATACGAAGGCTTCTTCTTCCACAACAACGAAAGCACTTTTTCATTCTTTCATATACTAGGGGATTTCACTTGGAAAAGAAGATGTTCCATACTAACGGATTCGGGTCCATAACCATGGGTTCCAATGCGCGAGATCTTGTAGCACTTATCAATGAGGCCCTATCAATTAGTATTACACAGAAGAAATCCATTATAGAAACTAATACAATTAGATCAGCTCTTCATAGAAAAACTTGGGATTTTCGATCCCAGATAAGATCGGTTCAGGATCATGGGATCCTTTTCTATCAGATAGGAAAGGCTGTTACACAAAATGTACTTCTAAGTAATTGCCCCATAGATCCTATATCTATCTATATGAAGAAGAAATCATGTAAGGTAGGGGATTCTTATTTGTACAAATGGTACTTCGAACTTGGAACGAGCATGAAGAAATTCACGATACTTCTTTATCTTTTGAGTTGTTCTGCCGGATCGGTCGCTCAAGATCTTTGGTCTTCATCCAGACACGATGAAAAAAATTGGATCACTTCTTATGGATTCGTTGAGAATGATTCTGATCTAGTTCATGGCCTATTACTATTATTACTATTAGAAGTAGAAGGCGCTCTGGCTCTGGCGGGATCCTCACGGACAGAAAAATATTGCAGTCAGTTTGATAATAATCGAGTGACATTACTTCTTCGGTCCGAACCAAGGAATCAGTTAGATATGATGCAAAATGGATCTTGTTCTATCGTTGATCAGGGATTTCTATATGAAAAATACGAATC